GCGGTACAAGTAAATCCCCAAATATGATAGAAGATAGAAAAAGAATATAAACAAGCCTAAAGTCTTTTCAGAAGTTTTTTAATCATATAGAATTCCATAACACAATTTCCAACAAAAATTTGATTCTTTTTAGATCTTGATATTGAAAATCCGTGGATCTAGAAATTCATTTCGGACAATTGAACCTTCTCAAACTGTTTCTTTTTAAGAACCAAAAAGATTTGTGCCAAAATAACAGATGCCAAGAAGAGCAAAAGGCCTTGTACACGTAATGGATCTTGAAGTACTATTTCCGCATCCTCCTGACCAAATCCACCCACATTAGGATTACTCGTTAATGGTTGATCCAGTTTGATTGATTCGCCCTCTGAAATAAGGAGTTCTGGGCCTGGAGGGATAATATCAACCACCTGACGTCCATCCGATGCCTCCACTATGGTTATTTCGTATCCCCCCTTTTCTTTTCGTATTATTTTGCTTACTATACCCGCCGCTGTAGCATTATAAACATTATTGTTACTCTTGCTCCCGTCGGGATAAATCTGACCCCTTCCCCTGTTCCCTCCTACATATATGGGATATTTTAAAAAGTGAACGTCTTTCTTAGTAGTGGGGTCTGGGGAAAGAATAGGAAAGGTGATTTCACTATATTTTTGACCAGGAACGGGACCTATCACAAGAATATTTTTTTTAGTGGGGCGGTAGCTCTGAAAAGACAGATTGCCTATCTTTTCTTTAATCTCGGGCGAAATACGATCGGGAGGGGCTAATTCAAATCCCTCAGGTAAAATAAGAACAGCCCCCACATTCAAGGCTCCTTTTTTACCATTAGCAAGAACTTGTTTCAGTTGCAGATCATAAGGAATTCGAACAACTGCTTCAAATACAGTATCAGGCAGTACCGCTTGTGGAACCTCGATATCTACGGGCTTGTTAGCCAAATGGCAATTGGCACATACAATACGGCCAGTCGCTTCTCGTGGATTTTCATAACCCTGCTGGGCAAAAATAGGATACGCATTTGAAATGGGTGCCCCAGTTATTATATATATTATGAGTGATACAGAAATGAATCGAATAATCTCTTCCTTTATCCAAGAAAAGGTATTTTTAGTTTGCATGGTCCAATCATTGATCCCAAAAATTTCTACAATAAAATTAGATAAGTCACTAATATAGTTCCCTATCTATGATTCTGCTATTTATATTTACTGAAATAATTTTACTGGAATATTGAAGAAGGAATCTACCGAGTGGGTAGAAAGAATAAGTACAATTTTTCTTTTTTTGCTTATGTACAAAGTTACAAACATTATAATTTGATCAGTCGATCATTTTTCAATCATTCATTGAATGATAAATCACTACAAGTGAGGGAGATACACGATTTAAATAACGAAAGATCCAATATTTAAAAATTGTATCTAAAATGACTGGAAAAGTAGAAACAAGACCGGATATAATTTGCTCATTATGAGCAAATCCAAAATCTTTGTAGATAGAGCCAATCATTAGTTCCCAACCATGGGGCGAATGGAATCCTATACATAAATCAGTTAATAAAAGAATAGAAAAAACTTTTATTGTGTCACTTAAATTATATAGGAATTCTTGAAGACAAGAGTTAAGAAAAATAAGTTCTTCATTACCTAGAATAGAATAAACACTTAGAATAACGAAAGAAATTATATTTGTTACGAAATGTAAAATCGTATGGATACGACCCTCATTGTGTATCTTGATCAATTGGATCGTTTCTTTGTAGACTCCGACGTGAAGCTTTTGTAAACGCCTTTCCGGGTATTCCTTTATCATTTCGTCGAAGAAGGAGAGTTCCTCTAATTCTATGAATTTTTTAAGAATATTCTTTTCTTGAATATCATTCAAAAAAATTTCGCAGGGCCTAGTATTCGTATTCCACCAACTATTAACCCACGATTCCAGACTTTTATTAAATGTAAATGAGATAGAGATCCACCAAGGCAAAAATACTATAGATACAAGATATAGAAGGGAAATAAATGCTTTTTTTTTTGCCATTTGCTCGTCTGTGAATTTTAAAATGAACTCACCTCATTCGTCGACTGTATACGATACTAATATTTCTATCAAGTATCAGTTCTATTCCATTACAAGTCAGCGAGCCCATAACTCTATTCCCGGTTTTTTATTTCTGATTCAGTACAGCGGTTGTTGGTCCTTAAATTTAGAAAGAATACAAAAAAATAATAGAGAAATACAGAAGTAGAATAAGAAAGAGTCCACTTCAAATTGAATGACGAAATCAAATAGAATATTCTATATAGAATATTCTTTCCAAATATATCAATTGCTCAAATTGAAGCCTTTCGACGAATGCACGAAAGAGCCATTTTGGCAAATAATAAATAAATATTATTCGAATTTCGAGACGAAAGAACTCCTCTCCTGGTTTATCAAGATAGCAAAAAAATGTCGAAAAAAAACTCGCCGGCGGCCCACAGTACAGTAATAATTGAGAGAAATTTCTGAAGAATATTGTGATGTTATGATCAAAAATGAGTGTCAAAACAAGACAGAAAAGTTATCATTATAGGCGGTCCAATCGGTTGGTAATTAAAGCATACAAAAAAAAGATCAAAAACGTTGATTAACAAAAAAGAATAGATGGACAAAAACTATTTCGTTTTAGGATTGTTCCGTGTACGTTTATTTTTTTTTGTTCTAAGCAGAGTTCGGCAGAAACTTCAGTTAAGTTATGCTATAAAAAAAAGAGAAAGAGAATTCTGGAGTTATCGTTTTTTCCCTTTTGCTAAGAAAGCATTCACCTTTTTCAAAATACTTCAATTGGTACACGCAAGAAATAGGCCAATTCAGCAGCTTTCTGTTCAATTTCTCGTAGAGTCAAATTCTCATCGGTACGAGTCAAGGGAATGGACCCCTGGCCTTTGATTTCCATATAAAGAACACGACAAGCATAAACACCCTCTTTAATTTCTATTCTGATGGATTGAATGTCTTTCATAAGGAATCGTAGGAAGATGCGACGATTTTTTCCAGGAAATCCCCAACGAAAAATACACACTATTCCTTCTTTTATATCGAATCGATCATAACCACTACCCACATTCCACAAAATTGTGCACCACAAATAGGAACTAAAAAAAAGACCCGCGATTCCATAGAAAGACATCACGATTCCTTGTGGAAAAAAAATGATTTGCTGAGAGGGAAATACAGGTATAAAATTCCGACCAAGATAACTAGAAGTTCCAACCAATAAAAACCCTAATGAACCTAAAAAAAGGATAAAGGCCCAGCAGAAATTACTCGGTTTTCGAGACCCCGCTATAAGTTCTATCCATATACGGTCTGATCGCCAACTCATACTATACTAGATCTAGTTGCAGTTTATTGTAATTGGGGTTATCCCCCAATAAATTTGACTTTAATTTTTTGTTTACAAAGTAACCCTCATCAACTAGCACTATTATGATGCAAAGTTTTAGGAGTAATTCATCAATTGCTTAGAGCTAAACTAAAATAATAACATCTCTTTCATATGATTTCTTATAGATATTCAAAGCCATGTAGATATATTGACTTTACCTTTCATAAATTCATCCCGATACCAGGTACCGATTTATTTTCAAATAGCTATAATTCATTTAATCATATATTATGTTTACGTGTGCATACGAGCTTCTGCTCGGAGGAAGTTACCCTTTAATACCATATTCTAGTAAATAGATATTTTTGCTATGATCCAAGTAAGCCTGTCTAAGTCTTGAAAAAAAAAAATAGATAAGATTTAACTCCATAATATCTAAAATATCTAAAAAATCTTGTTTTTTTGAACATGAAGAGATAAAGAAACCATTGCAATTGCCGGAAATACTAAGCCTACTAAAGGAACAAAAATAGCGGGTAAGTTGATGATAGTTGTCATAGAATGGGTACCTCGATTTAATATTTGTACCTGTTATTTATTGTTATATTTGTTCTTAGATTAACACCTGTTATTGTTATAAAGATATCTTATACTTCATATATAATTATACTTATACTATTATAATTATACTTAAGTGAATATTGAGTCTATACAATACTAGGTAGTATCAAATATAATAGTATATTATGTAGATATATACTCAAATATAATTTAAGGAATAGATAGAATAGGGAATAGAGATACTATTATATAATCTATATAGAATATTAAATAATATATATTAAATAATATAGAAAATAGATAACAATAAGTATATTAATATTACTAAGTATATTAATATTAATTATATAAAGTATATACCAGATTTAAGTAAGTATATAATAAATGTTGTAAATAAATGAGCTTATTCATCTTTCTATATCTTTCTACATAAAATATATGTAGGATAATCCACCTTTTTTTTATTATTTTCTTCATTATTTATTTTTTTAATTCTTAATTATTAGTCTATTCTAAATCTATTTTAAAATAGATTTAGAATAGACTAATTTTTATAATTAAATTTGAATTTAATAAAATAAAGAAAGAGTTTCTTCCAAATTAACGAACAATTCGTTATAATATGATCCAACAAAAGGTATTCTTAATAAAACCAGGGGGTTCTCAGGGTATATAGAAAGATGCAGGACTTCTTTTACGAATTTCGAGGAAAAGGGAGAAAGAATTCACTCTTTTTATTTTATTTTGTTTGATGAAGATTTCTTGATTACTAATCAGGAATATCGATAAAAAAAAATATCCGCATGGTTCTTTCTCGAATTAAATCTTATGTTAGCAAAGAGAAATCCATTCTTCGCATTTTTACTTTGATTCGTATACTATGAAACTAAATAACTACTTGATCATCTCCAAACAAATAATAAAATGTATAATTTATTAAATTAAGGCTTATAAGTTTCTACTTTATTGAATTTTGATTCAAAGGAAAGAAAGCATGGAGCTGAAATAACTCACTCAGAACGCCTTTTAAAAGATTACGTGGTACGATTGGATCGAATAAACCCTTATG